AACAAAGGATGAATTCTACTTTAAAGAGACACGCTATAAAAATAGACCCGCTTATGAAACTTATTATCTGGATGGGACTCAAGAACAAGAAAATTCGAAGTTACAAATATTTAAAGAAAAAAAGGATCTCTTCCAATTTGAAAAACCGGTTGTAGCTATTCTTTTCGACCCTAAACGATGGAAGCGCCCCTTACGATATATAAAAAACAATCGATTTGAAAATGCTGTAAGAACTGAAATGTCACAATATTTTTTTTATACATGTCAAAGTGATGGAAAAGAAAGAATAGCTTTTACGTACCCCCCCAGTTTGGCAACTTTTTTGGAAATGATGCAAAGAAAGACATCTCTGTTCCCAAAGGAAAAAGCCCCCTCTAATGAATTTTATAATCAGTGGAGTTATACCAATGAACATAAACAGAAAAATATAAGCAAAAATTTTATAAATAGAGTAAAAACCCTAGATAAAAACCTAGCTCAAACTCTCACTAAAGAATCTGTTGTTTTGAATGTACTCGAAAAAAGAACTCGGTTGTGTAATGATAAGACTAAAAAAGAATATTTACCAAAAATATACGATCCTTTCTTAAATGGACCCTATCGTGGACGAATCAAAAAATTGTTTTCACTATCAATTAAAAATGAAATTTCTAGAAAAAATTATATGGAAAGGTTTTTGATAAATAAGATTCATAGTATCCTTCTTATTATTAATCGCCTAGAATTTGAACAAAAACTAAATCTATTTGATAGAAAAACATATGTAAAGCAAATGGATTATTTATTGAACTTAATCAATGAATTTGCTGTAAAATCAACATCAAGTTTAAATTTTAAAAGACCTTTTTTAGTTCCTGAACACGAACAAGTAAGAATTGATTCAGAAGATAGAATCAAAATTTTCAAATTTTTATTTGATGCAGATATAACTCTTCCAAACGAGAAAACGATAAAAAAAAAATCTATTGCACTAAAAGAAATCCATAAAAAAGTCCCTCGATGGTCATACAAATTAATTAACGATTTGGAACAACAGGAGGGAGAAAACCCGGAAAGTGGAGTAGAAAATCATCAGATTCGCTCAAGAAAAGCAAAACGTGTAGTTATTTTTACTGATAACCAACAGAATACTGATACTTATAGTAATACCCAAGAAACTAATAATACTGATCAACCAGACGAAGTAGCTTTGATACGTTATTCACAACAATCGGATTTTCGTCGAGACCTAATCAAAGGCTCTGTGCGTGCTCAAAGACGTAAAATAGTTACTTGGAAATTCTTTGAGGCAGATGTGCATTCCCCCCTCTTTTTGGACCGAATAGATAAATCCCCCATTTTTTCTTTTGATATTTCCGAACGTATAAACCTAATTTTGAGAAATGGTATGTGGACAAACACAGAACTCAAAATTTCGGATTCTAAAGAGAAAACTACAGAAGAAAGTGAGAAAAAAAGAGAAGAGTATAAAAAAGAGGAAGTCAAAAGAAAGGAAAAGGTACGTATAGAAATAGCGGAAGCCTGGGATAGTATTTTACTTGCTCAAGTAATAAGAGGTTTTTTGTTAGTAACCCAATCGATTCTTAGAAAATATATTATATTGCCTTCATTGATAATAGTTAAAAACACCGCCCGTATGCTATTGTTTCAATTTCCCGAATGGTCCGAGGATTTTAAAGATTGGAATCGAGAAATGTATGTTAAATGCACCTATAACGGTGTTCAATTATCAGAAAAAGAATTTCCAAAAAACTGGTTAACAGACGGTATTCAGATTAAAATCCTATTTCCTTTTCGTCTGAAACCTTGGCATAGATCTAACCCACGAGCCCCTTATAATGATCCAATGAAAAATAAAGATTCAAAAAATGATTCTTGTTTTTTAACAATTTTTGGAATGGAAGCGGAATTCCCTTTTGATTCTCCCAGAAAACAACATTCATTTTTTGAACCCATTTTTAAAGAACTCAAAATAAAAATGAGAAAATTGAAAAAAAAATTCTTTCTAATTCTAAAAATTTTTAAAGAAAAAACAAAATTGTTTCTAAATGTTTCAAAAGAAATAAAAAAATGGGTCATTAAAAGGATTCTATTTTTAAAAGAAATAAAAAAAGAACTCTCAAAAATAAATAAAATTCTATTATTATTATTTGGATTGAGAAAAAGAAAAGTATATGAATTGAGTAAAACTAAAAAAGATTTGATAATAAGTAATCTGATGATTCATGAATCGTCCGTTGAAACTATACCATCGTCCATTGAAACTATACCTCAGAATTGGACAAATTATTCGTTGACAGAAAAAAAAATGCAGGATCTAACGGATAGAACAAACACGATCATAAATCAAATAGAAAAAATTACAAATGAAAAAAAGGGCGGATTTCTAATTCCGGATCGAAATATTCATTCTAACAAAAACAAAATAAGTGATGATGATAAAAGGTTGGAATCAAAAAAAAATATTTGGCAGATAGTAAAAAGAAAAAATGCTCGACTAATACGCAAATCACATTTTTTTATAAAATTTTTCAGTGAAAGGATATACACAAATATCTTTCTGTGGATCATTCATAGTCCTAGGATCAATACACAACCATTTCTTGAATCAATAAAAAAAATTATTAATAAATACATTACCAATAATGAAACAAATCAAGAAAAAATGGATAAAACAAATCAAAGTTTAATTCACTTTATTTCGACTATAAAAAAGGCAGTATATAATACGAATATTAGTAATAAGAATTCAAATACTTTTTGTGACTTATCCTACTTTTCACAAGCCTATGTATTTTACAAACTTTCACAAACCCAATTTCTTAATTTCGATTTTTATAAGTTAAAATCTGTCTTTCAATATAATGGAGCAGCCCCATTTATTAAGAATGAAATAAGGGGTTATTTTGTTGGAACACAAGAACTTTTTCTTTCTCAATTAAGACATAAGAATCGTCAGAATTCTGGAATAAGTCAATGGATAAATTGGTTAAGGAATCATTATCAATATGATATATCTCACATTAGGTGGTCTAGACTAGTACCACAAAAATGGCGAAATAGATTCAATCACCACTGGATGAATCAAAATAAGGATTTAGGCAACTCATCTAAAAAAATGAAATTTAGTCACTACGAAAAACGAAAAATTTTTGAAATGGCTTCATTACTGGATGAAAAAGATAATTTTAAAAAACAATATAGATATGATCGGTTAGCATATAAATCTATTAATTCTGAAGATACGAAGTACTCTTCAATTTATGAATTCTCATTACACGTAAAAAATAACCAAGAAGTTTTTTCGAATTCCAACACAAATAAACGAAAATCTTTTTATATGATGGAAGGTATTCCTATTATCCCTATCAATAATGATCGAGTACAAGATGGTATTAGAGATATGGAGAAAAATCTGGATAGAAAATATTTTGATTGGAGAATTATCCATTTTTGTCTTAGAAACAAAATAGATATCGAAGCTTGGATCAATATTGATACTGACCCAAGCAGTAATAAAAAATCTACTAAGGCTAAATTTAATAATTATCAAATAATTGAGAAAATAAAAAAGCAAAATTTTTTTTATCTCACGATTCATCAAGATCAAGAAATTAATTTATCCAATGAAAAAAGTTTTTTGGATTGGATGGGAATGAATGAAGAAATATTAAATCACCCCATATCAAATCTTGAACGTTGGTTCTTCCCAGAATTTTTTATATTTTATAATTTGTATAAAACTAAACCGTGGGTTATACCAAAAAAATTACTTCTTTTAGATTCTAATATAAATGAAAACGCTACTGATATTGAAAACAAAAGTATTGCTGGAAATAAAAAAAAAGATACTTTTATATCAATACCCTCCAATGAAAAAAAATCTCTTGAATTAAAAAAACGAAATAAAGAGCAAAAAGAATCCGTGTACCAAGCAAACCTTGAATCTACTCTTTCAAACCAAGAAAAAGATGTTGAAGAAGATTATACGGACTCGGACATGAAAAAACATAATAATAAAAAGCAATACAAGAACAATACAAAAACAAAAGCGGAGTTTGATTTCTTACTAAAAAGGTATTTTCATTTTCAATTGCGATGGGATGATATTTTAAATAAAAAAATAATCAATAACATCAAAGTATATTGTCTCCTGCTTAGACTGATAAATCCACGAGAAATAACTATATCCTCTATTCAAAGGGGAGAAATGAGTCTTGATATTCTGATGATTCAAAAAAATTTAACTCTTACGGAATTCATCAAAAGAGGAATTTTGATTATTGAACCAATTCGTCTATCTATAAAAAATGATGGGCAATTTATTATGTATCAAACCATTGGTATTTCATTGGTTCATCAAAGTAAACACAAAATTAATCAAAAATACCGAGAAAAAACCGATGTTGATAAGAATTCTGATGAAGTAATTACCAAATATAAAAAGATGACTGGAAATAGAGATAAAAATCATTATGATTTGTTTGTTCCTGAAAATCTTTTATCACCGAGACTTCGGAGAGAATTTAGAATTCTAATTTGTTTCAATTTTAGGAATAGAAATGATATCCATAAAAATTCAGCATTAGGGAATGGGAATAAGGTAAACCATCAGGTTTTGGATAAAAGCAAAGGATATAAAAGGAAACTGATTAAATTAAAGTTATTTCTGTGGCCCAATTATCGATTAGAAGATTTAGCTTGTATGAATCGGTATTGGTTTGATAGCAATAACGGCAGTCGTTTCGGTATGGTAAGGATACACATGTATCCGCGATTGAAAATTAATTAATAGTAAATTTTTGCTATCTTTCTCATATCGCAGCGGGTCTATGACGACAAAAAGGTGCACACATTCATTGTCTTACATTCCATTCTGATACATGATACTAATTCAATGACATATCAATTCGATCTAGAAAAGAAATGAATCAATAAAATCTTCTGATTTTAGGACTACGTTTTTATTTTTTTGGAGTACGGAAAATAATAAGCCTTTTGTATACCTTTTCAAATCGAATTTTGAAATTAAAATCGGATTGATTTAATCAAATTCGAAATTAAAGCGAAATTAAGATTATTGTCTATACCAAACTAAAACAAGCGACATTATTATTACTGATCAATAAAGATATCTATCAATCAAAATATCTTAAAATAAAGAAGGGGTTTTCTTTTATGGTAAAAAATTCATTCATCTCAGTTATTTCACAAGAAGAAAAAGAAGAAAACAGGGGTTCTGTTGAATTTCAAATATTTAGTTTCACCAATAGGATACGAAGACTTACTTCACATTTACAATTACACAAAAAAGACTATTTATCTCAGAGAGGTCTGCGTAAAATTTTGGGAAAACGCCAACGACTGCTATCTTATTTGTCAAAGAAAAATAGAATAGGTTATAAAGAATTAATTACTCGGTTGGATATTCGGGAATCAAAAACTCGTTAATTTGAAGAAGCATTTTGAATTATTTGATTTATTAGATCTTGAATTTGAATGAACTTTTTTTCGTTTTCAGCAATTCATGAAAAAATGAATTAAGGAAAAACCTATGAATATACCAGCTACAAGAAAAGACCTCATGGTAGTCAACATGGGTCCCCACCACCCATCAATGCATGGTGTTCTTCGACTTATCATTACTCTAGATGGTGAAGATGTTATTGACTGTGAACCAATATTGGGTTATTTACACCGAGGGATGGAAAAAATTGCGGAAAACCGAACAATTATACAATATTTGCCTTATGTAACACGTTGGGATTATTTAGCTACTATGTTCACAGAAGCAATAACGGTAAATGGACCGGAACAGCTGGGAAATATTCAAGTACCTAAAAGAGCCAGCTATATCAGAATAATTATGTTGGAGTTGAGTCGTATAGCTTCTCATCTGTTATGGCTTGGCCCTTTTATGGCGGATATTGGTGCGCAGACTCCCTTTTTCTATATTTTCAGAGAAAGAGAATTAGTATATGATCTATTCGAAGCTGCCACCGGTATGAGAATGATGCATAATTATTTTAGGATCGGAGGGGTAGCGGCTGATCTTCCTCATGGCTGGATAGATAAATGTTTGGATTTTTGCGATTATTTTTTAATAAGGGTTGCTGAATATCAACAACTTATTACACGCAATCCTATTTTTTTAGAACGAGTCGAGGGGGTAGGCATTATTGGTCGAGAGGAAGTAATAAATTGGGGTTTATCAGGACCAATGCTGCGAGCGTCCGGAATACAATGGGATCTTCGTAAAGTTGATCAGTATGAGTGTTATGACGAATTTGATTGGGAAGTACAGTGGCAAAAAGAAGGGGATTCATTGGCTCGTTATCTAGTACGAATTGGTGAAATGACGGAATCCATAAAAATTATTCAACAGGCTCTTGAAGGAATTCCGGGGGGACCATATGAGAATTTAGAAATCCGATACTTTGATAGAGAAAGGAATCCAGAATGGAATGATTTTGAATATCGCTTTATTAGTAAAAAACCTTCTCCTACATTTGAATTGCCGAAACAAGAACTTTATGTACGAGTCGAAGCTCCAAAAGGAGAATTGGGGATTTTTCTGATAGGGGACCGGAGTGGTTTTCCTTGGAGATGGAAAATTCGACCGCCGGGTTTTATTAATTTGCAAATTCTTCCTCAGTTAGTTAAAAGAATGAAATTGGCTGATATTATGACAATACTAGGTAGTATAGATATCATTATGGGAGAAGTTGATCGTTGAAATGATAATTGATACACTAGAAATCGATTCTTTTTCTAGACTGGAATTTTTAAAAGGGGTTTATGGAATTATATGGTTACTTATTCCTATTTTGACTCTTGTATTGGGAATTACACTAGGCGTACTGGTAATTGTATGGTTAGAAAGAGAAATATCCGCGGGAATACAACAACGTATTGGACCTGAATACGCCGGCCCTTTGGGAGTTCTTCAAGCTCTAGCAGATGGGACAAAACTTCTTTTCAAAGAAAATCTTTTTCCATCTAGAGGGGATACTCGTTTATTCAGTATCGGTCCATCCATAGCAGTTATATCCATTTTAGTAAGCTTTTTAGTAGTTCCATTTGGTTATCGCCTTGTTTTAGCGGATCTCAATATTGGGGTTTTTCTATGGATTGCCATTTCAAGTATTGCTCCCATTGGACTTCTTATGTCAGGATACGGGTCAAATAATAAATATTCCTTTTTAGGTGGTCTACGAGCTGCTGCTCAATCAATTAGTTATGAAATACCATTAACCTTATGTGTGTTATCAATATCTCTACGTGTGATTCGTTGATATATAGACATAAACCTTTCTCGACTCTTCCTTTCTAGGAAAGCGGTGGGATGAGTTGAGTAGAGTTAGATATCTTCATTTTTTTTTATTCCTTATTAGGATTGAAGAATTAAATCAAATAGTTATATGAGTGAAAGAAAACAGCTTATATATATTATATAATTTAGAATATATAAATTCGCAGTAAAAATATTGAGTCTCATTTTCCATGTATAAGAGTTAAAGAGTTAAACGGAAATAAACATAATAAATCGTTTACCCCAAGATTGGTTGATTAGTCATCCTGACTTGAAGCGGGCTCAAAAGCTCCACCGTATTGAGTTTTCACTATCATTTGTATGTATTAACTTAACATACGTGTATTATCATAGCGGGGGGTTGAACAAAAACGAGTGGGTGGTTAGAAACACCAAGATATGTAACGGATTTGTAATGGAAATGGAAATTATATAAATTATCCAAAAGGACATTTTTACATAATATACAAACAACGAATACTAATTGGGGCTTAAAGTTGGTAGAAATTATTAGGCAGTACTCCCCAAGGCACGATTCCAATCCAGAGTATGCTCCTATCCACCGATTAAATACATAACTATTGGGAACGAAAAAATCCTTTATTTTGTAAGCCCTCTTTTTTTAAGAAATAGAAAGAAGAATAGAAACGAAAAAAAAAAAAAAAGAGAAAGAAACCCAATTCCAATAAAAAAAAATATCTTTTTTATCCTTTTCCATATTCATATATATATAGAATATGTATCATAATTCATGAATTAATATGGAACTCTTTTTCGTAAGTAAAAACGACGGGTTAGTTATATTTCTACAAGAAGTATTTTATTGAAGAATTAAATTATTACTCAACAAAGAATAATTGAAATTATTAAAGAAGGTATGAGATCAATTCAAAAGTACTTTGTTTTGTTTTATTATTTAAATAATAATTATATAAAACTAATAATTATAACAGACAGAATTCTATTGGTCTAATTTTGGACCGTCCAATAAAATTTGACCTTATCCATCCTACAAACATATCAAGATAAAATAATACTTACCCGGTCCTTAGATTTATTTATGGCCTTCAAGGAGCCGTATGAGGTGAAAATCTCATGTACGGTTCTGTAATAGCGATGGTAACAGTGATGATATCACCGACTATGATTATCTAACAGTTCAAGTACAATTGATATAGTTGAGGCGCAATCAAAATATGGTTTTGGGGGGTGGAATTTGTGGCGTCAACCTATAGGGTTTATCATTTTTCTCATCTCTTCCCTAGCAGAATGTGAGAGATTACCTTTTGATTTACCAGAAGCAGAAGAAGAATTAGTAGCAGGTTATCAAACCGAATACTCGGGTATCAAATTTGGTTTATTTTATGTTGCTTCTTATCTAAACCTATTAGTTTCTTCATTATTTGTAACAGTTCTTTACTTCGGGGGTTGGAATATCTTTATTCCAGACATATATGTTTCTGAGTTTTTTGAAATAAATAAACTGGGTGGAGTCTTTGGAGCGACGATTGGTATATTAATTACATTAACTAAAACGTATTTGTTCTTATTCATTCCTATCACAACAAGATGGACTTTGCCGAGGCTAAGAATGGACCAACTATTAAATCTTGGATGGAAATTTCTTTTACCGATCTCTCTCGGTAATCTATTATTAACAACTTCTTTCCAACTATTTTCGCTGTAAAGGAATATTCTATATTCACAACTTGTCTCAAACAAGAGAAATAAACACACATAAAATTATTCATATATATATTCACGATATGTTTTCTATGGTAACTGGGTTCATGAATTATGGTCAACAAACAGTACGGGCTGCAAGGTACATTGGTCAAAGTTTCATAATTACTTTATCTCACGCAAATCGTTTACCCGTAACTATTCAATATCCTTATGAAAAATTAATCACCGCGGAGCGTTTCCGTGGTCGAATTCATTTTGAATTTGATAAATGTATTGCTTGTGAAGTATGTGTTCGGGTATGTCCTATAGATCTACCCGTTGTTGATTGGAAATTGGAAACAGATATTCGAAAGAAACGATTACTTAATTACAGTATTGATTTCGGAATCTGTATATTTTGTGGTAATTGTGTTGAGTATTGTCCAACAAATTGTTTATCAATGACTGAAGAATATGAACTTTCTACTTATGATCGTCACGAATTAAATTATAATCAAATTGCTTTAGGTCGTTTACCAATGTCAGTAATTGACGATTATACAATTCGAACAATTTTTAATTCGACTCAAATAAAAAATAAGTAAACCTCTTGATTCCCGAATAATTTTCAATTCCTTTAACAATACTAAGGTTCGGTTTTGATCTAATTTAAAGAAATTCGGGGTTCTTTCATTTTGTTTGGTCAATAACTACAAATTCCACCTATTGATTGGTTGATAAGAATCGAGTCTTAATTTTGATTGAAAATTTATTAATTAATATATCTGTATATATTTCGATATATTTCGAAATACAAAATTTCGGATTAGAACTATTCCTTCAGATTCAGATAAAGAATAAAATTAGCCCAACAATTGTACCTACATTGAGTCACATCTCTTAGGATTTAATTAGGGATTTCTCAAAAATTATAAAAAAAAAAACTCTGGTCGGGTCTCAATAAAGTCATGAAAAACATTTAGATTTATTTATCTCTTATTTTACATATAATGGATTTGCCTGGACCAATACATGACTTTCTTTTAATCTTTCTGGGATCGGGTCTTATACTAGGGGGTATAGGTGTGGTATTATTTACCAACCCCATTTATTCTGCCTTTTCGTTGGGACTGGTTCTTGTTTGTATATCCTTATTCTATATTCTTTTAAACTCTTATTTTGTAGCTGCTGCACAATTTCTTATTTACGTGGGAGCTATAAATGTTTTAATTGTATTTGCTGTGATGTTTATGAATGGTTCAGAATATTACAAAGATTTTAATCTTTGGACTGTGGGGGCTGGGATTACTTTGCCTGTTTGTACAAGCATTTTTGTTTTACTAATGATTACTATTACGGATACGTCATGGTACGGGATTATTTGGACTACAAGATCAAACCAGATTATAGAGCAAGATTTGATAAGTAATAGTCAACAAATTGGAATTCATTTATCAACAGATTTTTTTCTTCCATTTGAATTCATTTCGATAATTCTTTTAGTCGCTTTAATCGGCGCAATTGCCGTAGCGCGCCAGTAATAAATCTCTAGAATTAGCAACAGTAATCAAAATGAAACTCTGTTCTGTGTTATTACATTTTTTTATCTTCAATTTTAAAATTGGTTATGTCTAAAAGTCAAAATATAAATTATTTTATCTAATCTATTATATTACTAATACAACATATTCCTTTGTTCCGCACTTTATATTCTAGTCAATTGAATCTGTTGAATTGTTGTTCAGTTCATATTGAAATGAATCAAAATTGATCAGGAGTTAGTCAATGATGCTCGAGCATGTACTTGTTTTGAGTGCCTACTTATTTTCTATCGGTATCTATGGCTTGATCACTAGCCGAAATATGGTTAGAGCCCTTATGTGTCTTGAACTTATACTAAATGCAGTTAATATTAATTTCGTAACATTTTCTGATTTTTTTGATAGCCGGCAATTAAAAGGAAATATTTTCTCAATTTTTGTTATAGCTATTGCCGCCGCTGAAGCAGCTATTGGACTGGCTATTGTTTCGTCAATTTATCGTAACAGAAAATCAACTCGTATCAATCAATCGAATTTGTTGAATTAAGTAGTATTAATCATAGAAATTACAATATTTATAAATTCGAATTAACATGACCATACATTAAATTTAATTCATATTTTTTTTTCGAAAATTTAAGAAATCAAAGTATCTTGGCTCTATCGCACGGGTCGATCCAGAAGTAAATTGCTTCAAAATTTCTGGTAAATTATTGATTCATCTGGTGTCTAAATATATGATTCATTTACAAGTTTACTAGATCGAAAATTTCTGACGTTTAAAAATTTATAGATCCAATGTCACATTCAGTAAAGATTTATGATACGTGTATAGGGTGTACTCAATGTGTGCGAGCTTGCCCAACCGATGTATTAGAAATGATACCTTGGGACGGATGTAAAGCTAAGCAAATCGCTTCTGCTCCAAGAACAGAGGACTGTGTCGGTTGTAAGAGATGTGAATCCGCCTGTCCAACGGATTTCTTGAGTGTTCGCGTTTATTTATGGCATGAAACAACTCGCAGTATGGGTCTAGCTTATTAATACGTTCCAGAAAACCCTACTCGAATACATTTGATTTTTTTACCTTTATCGACAAAAACCCGCGCTCAAAATATATTTATTTCGAGCACGGGTTTTTCTGGTCCAAGTTTATTTTGTTTTTACTATGAATAATTTTCCTTGGTTAACGCTAGTTGTAGTTTTGCCAATATCCGCGGGTTCCTTAATTTTCTTTCTTCCTCATCGAGGAAATAAGGTAATACGGTGGTATACTTTATGTATATGCATAATAGAACTCCTTCTAACAACCTATGCATTCAGTTATCGTTTCCAATTGGATGATCCGTTAATGCAACTAACGGAGAATTATAAATGGATCGATTTTTTTGATTTTTACTGGAGATTGGGAATAGATGGAATTTCTATAGGACCCATTTTACTGACAGGATTTATTACAACTTTAGCTACTTTAGCGGCTTGGCCCGTTACTCGAGATTCCCGACTATTCCATTTCCTAATGTTAGCAATGTATAGCGGTCAAATAGGACCATTTTCTTCTCAAGACCTTTTACTTTTTTTCATCATGTGGGAGTTAGAATTAATTCCCGTTTATCTACTTCTATCCATGTGGGGGGGAAAGAAACGTTTGTATTCAGCTACAAAATTTATTTTGTACACTGCCGGAGGTTCTGTTTTTTTATTAATAGGAGTTCTGGGTATTGGTTTATACGGCTCCAATGAACCGACATTAAATTTTGAAACATCAGCGAATCAATCATATCCTGTAGCACTGGAAATAATATTCTATATTGGATTTCTTATTGCTTTTGCTGTCAAATCACCGATCATACCCCTACACACATGGTTACCAGACACCCATGGAGAGGCACATTATAGTACTTGTATGCTTTTAGCCGGAATCTTATTAAAAATGGGAGCATATGGGTTGATTCGAATCAATATGGAATTATTACCCCACGCCCATTCTATATTTTCTCCCTGGTTGATGATAGTCGGCACAATTCAAATTATCTATGCAGCTTTAACATCTCCTGGCCAACGTAATTTAAAAAAAAGAATAGCCTATTCTTCTGTATCTCATATGGGTTTCATAATTATAGGAATTGGTTCTATAAGCGATACAGGGCTCAATGGGACTATTTTACAAATAATTTCTCACGGATTTATTGGCGCTGCGCTTTTTTTCTTGGCCGGAACGAGTTATGATAGAATACGACTTGTTTATCTCGACGAAATGGGCGGAATGGCTATCTCAATTCCAAAAATATTCACGACTTTCAGTATCTTATCAATGGCTTCGCTTGCATTACCGGGCATGAGCGGTTTTGTTGCCGAATTGATAGTTTTTTTTGGAATACTTACTAGCCAAAAATATCTTTTAATGACAAAAATATTAATTACTTTTGTAATGGCAATTGGAATGATATTAACTCCTATTTATTCATTATCTATGTTACGCCAGATGTTCTATGGATACAAGCTTTTTAATGCCCCAAATTCTTATTTTTTTGATTCTGGACCGCGAGAGTTATTTATTTCGATTTCTATCCTTTTACCTGTAATAGGTATTGGTATTTATCCCGATTTCGTTTTCTCATTATCAGTTGACAAGGCCGAAGCTATTCTATCAAATTTTTTTTATAGATAGTTTTTGTCAATAAATCAAAATTTAAAATCCGATGATTTTTAAAATCGTTCATTGTACAAAAAAAGTCTTTTCTGATTTCTGCTTTTAAGTTAAATAAAAAGGTTGGAATTCTATTATAACCATATAACCAGATATTTTTGACATTTTCGAGAACCATTTGAATCAAGTAATGGAATATGGAATGATTCAAATGGTTCTTGATGGTTTATATAAGGGTTTCATATATATACGTATGCTGCCGTAGGTTTCTGGTTGTTAAGTACTTTATTCAATTCAATTAGATGGTAGTATAAATGAACCATAACTATGCAACCCTATTCCTAATAGATTAACCCCAAAATAGCATATCCAAATTATAAGAAAGCCCATTGAGGCCACAATTGCAGAATTTACAGTTTCGTAATTTTTATTTGTTCGAATATGTAAATAAATCGCAAATACGGTCCAAGTAATAAATGCCCAAGTCTCTTTTGGATCCCAATTCCAATAAGATCCCCACGCTTCATTAGCCCATACTGCTCCCGAAAGAATACCTATGGTTAAAAGTATAAATCCTAAACTAATAATACGATAACTCCAGCGATCCAATTGTTGAATTAATTGATATCTGTAATAATTCTGAGAAGAAATCAAAGAAGTGCTTTGTAACGCATTGTTTCTTTCATTCACGTATTGAATCTCACCAAAGGAAAACGACTGAGTTAATAAATTATTGCTTTTACTAAAAATCCTTATGAATTTTCGAAATGTAATAACTAGAAGAGCTAGTGATAATAATGATCCACACAAAAGAGCTGCATAGCCCAACACCATCATACTTACGTGCATCATTAACCAATGCGATTGGAGAGCCGGTACTAATATTGCGGATTGATGCATTTCATTTAAAAGACCTGAAGTAGTGAAACCCTGGGTAAAAATAACACTTGGCGCCGTTATTGCGCTTAAATGGGTTTGCTGTTTTTTAAAATACGGAATCATATGAATAATGGAAAAACCCCACGATAGAAAAATTAATGATTCATATAAATCGCTTAATGGTAAATGCCCAAAATAAACCCAACGAGTAACTAATAATCCTGTTATGCAGAAAAAAGTAGCGATCATCCCCTTTTCTGATGAATCATATAGTCCTACGATTTCATCGACAAATAAAGTTATCAAATGGATTGTAATTACAATTGAAATGATCGAAAAGGATATATGAGTTAATATATGCTCTAAAGTTGAAAATATCATAAAATTTATTAAAAAGGGGGCCCCCGTTATAGGAATTGAAATAGCGAATTGAATTCATTATAGGGCTTACTCTTTTAGAAAAAGCCATGCCGCCACTCGGACTCGAACCGAGATGCTCTAGCACTGCTTCCTAAGAGCAGCGTGTCTACCGATTTCACCATAGCGGCTTATTCGAAATCATAATAACCTGTTTTTATTCAATTGTCGAGATTGAGGGGATTTATTCAATATTTTTTTTAGAAAACATCAAAATTGATGACTAAAAATTTGTTTCAAAATTAGGCATTTAATCTAAACGTTTTCGTTAATAAATTATTCTTATAATCTTATCTTTTGTTTATTATTTATTTTATTTAGAGTATTCCTTTTTTTAACTTAAGTAACAACGGGGTTTTTCGTTTCGTAGTTTATTACTTTATGGTCTCCTTTGACTTCGATCCATGGATCGAACTAAAAAATAAATTGATTATCGAGTCAAGTCGATGGGGAAGGTGAGAATCCCCATCTTGAAAATGATAAAACATACCAAAACAAAAGGTGAAACCTTGTACTTGCGTTTATTCCTTTTTCAAACAAAAATACCGTTTTATATTGTTATTGATCAGGTTAAAACATTAGAGAATGTAAATAATTTTTTTTATAAAAAAAAAATAGTAATTTCGATTATTATCTATTATTAGATTATTATCTATTATTATTAGATTAATATTATTTATAGTCTTGATAACTTTTAAATTTTAGAAAAAAAACCTTAGAAATACATTCTAACAAAAATTAGACCGATTCACATTATTTAGTCTATTGTTTGATTATTTATTTGTCACACAAAAAAAACTTTTTGAGTTACCGGTAGAAAGCGATTTCGCTAACGAAAAAGCTTTCAATGCTGCCCAATACCCTTTCCTTTTCCAAATATTTTTACGAATACGTTTTTTTGAACTCGAGGTGCGCTTTTTTGGAACTGCCATTTTTAAATTATTTTAATTATAATAGGTTCATCGGTTGGATGTGAAAGACATCTATAAGCATTAGTTAATGATTGGGAATAACCGAACCAAACTGCAATAAATAGGTTTTTTTATGGGAAATAGGTTTTATGAGTCAAGTTACGGGCCCTATGATTCCTATTAACTACTTTTTTGCTGTCATTATTTATCCTTGTTCTATAGGTATAAATAAATTATTGTAATACGTAATAATTAGATCGAAATTGCAATTTTTCGTTTTTATTTTTATCTTCATAAAATTTTATTTAAAATTTTTAATTTCATATTAATAATTCAATTCAATATTAACAATATTAATAATAAATTTAATAATAAACTAATAATAAATTAAAGTACATATTTATTTTTCACTCGTAACTTCTTCATATCATTTGACTAACCCTAATTCTTCATCTTCATTTGAAATATTTGAAGTAGTTTGAAAAGATTACGAAAAATTAAGGCTGGAAAATTCTATTTAAGTTTTATTTTATATATAAAAATTTTTTTATTAATCGACCGCTTTCAAAAGAAAAGAAATAAGAACTGGTGAATCAGAAACAATTAATTAAGATAATTTTTTATTTATTTTTATATGGAATATACATATCAATATTCATGGATCATACCGTTCATTCCACTTCCAGTTCCTATGTTAATAGGAGCAGGGCTTCTACTTTTTCCAACGGCAACTAAAAATCTTCGCCGTATGTGGGCTTTTCCGAGTGTTTTATTATTAAGTATAGTTTTGCTTTTTTCAGCCCATTTCTTTATTCAGCAACTAAATAACAATTCTGTCTATCAATATGTATGGTCTTGGACCATCAATAATGATTTTTCTTTAGAGTTCGGCTCCTTGGTTGATCCACTTACTTCTATTATGTCAATATTAATCACTAGTGTTGGGGTTATTGTTCTTATTTATAGTGACAATTATATGTCTCATGATCGGGGATATGTGAGATTTTTTGCTTATATGAGTTTTTTCAATACTTCAATGTTGGGATTAGTTACTAGTTCTAATTTAATACAAATTTATATTTTTTGGGAATTGGTTGGAATGTGTTCTTATCTATTAATAGGTTTTTGGTTCACCCGACCCAGTGCGGCAAATGCTTGTCAAAAAGCGTTTGTAACTAATCGTGTCGGGGATTTTGGGTTATTATTAGGAATTTTAGGTTTTTATTGGATAACAGGTAGTTTTGAATTTCGAGATTTGTTTGAAATATTCAATAATTTGGTTTATAATAATGAAGTTAATACTTTATTTGTTACTTTCTGTGCCTTCCTTTTATTTGCCGGCGCAGTTGCTAAATCGGCTCAATTTCCCCTTCATGTCTGGTTACCCGATGCCATGGAAGGGCCTACCCCTATTTCGGCTCTTATACATGCTGCTACCATGGTAGCAGCAGGGATTTTTCTTGTAGCTAGGCTTCTTCCTCTTTTCATAGTTATACCTTACATATTAAATATAATATCTTTGATAGGTATAATAACATTATTTTTAGGAGCTACTTTAGCTCTTGCTCAAAAAGATATTAAGAGAGGTTTAGCTTATTCTACAATGTCTCAATTGGGTTATATGATGTTAGCTTTAGGTATGGGTTCTTATCGAGCTGCTTTATTTCATTTGATTACTCATGCTTATTCGAAAGCATTGTTGTTTTTAGGATCTGGATCTATTATTCATTCGATGGAAGCTATTGTTGGATATTCTCCAGATAAAAGTCAGAATATGGTTCTTATGGGTGGTTTAAGAAAACATGTACCAATTACAAAAACGTCTTTTTTATTAGGTACACTTTCTCTTTGTGGTATTCCACCTCTGGCTTGTTTTTGGTCCAAAGATGAAATTCTTAATGATAGTTGGTTGTATTCACCAATTTTTGCAATAATAGCTTATTCTACGGCAGGATTAACCGCTTTTTATATGTTTCGGATCTATTTACTTACTTTTGAAGGACATTTAAACGTTTATTTTCAAAATTACAGTGGCAAAAAAAGCAGCTCATTCTATTCAATGTCTCTATGGGGTAAAGAAGGACCTAAAACTATGAAAAAAAACTTTCGTTTATTCGATTTATTA